GACTTGCTCTCCCAATTCAGGAAGACGGGAATCGCCTTGGTCCAACCAACATGGGAGTCTTTGGACATAAAGAAAAGATTGGCTGCTTCTAAAGCTCTCTTTCTTCTCTTATGATATTTCTAGTTAGAGGGAAAGAGAACTCCCAAGGCGTGATCTATTCTATTCTATTATATGATAAGATCCTATCTGTACTATTGGATTAACTGTCCTTCTCTCTTCGATGCCATCTTATGATATGTCATTTGTCCGAAAGCCTAAACCGTCTAAGGTATGAAGTGACTTTCCAAAGGTCAATCCCTTTCCTGATGCCTGCGTAGAAGTGCAGTTGCTATGTTGGAAGATGTGCCATTAGTTAGAAAAGAAAATTGAACATTTATTTACTTTCGAATAAGCACTAAGACCTAAAAATAAATTCCATTTCAAAAAGAAGATCTCTCTGTCCCCCGAGCGAGCTCCAGAAGAAGCCACTTTCGTGCTACTAGCTTACTAAGCCTCCTTCGGACCCTCTATCTCTACGAAAAGTACAAGTAACTCCAGACGCTTTCTCATTAGCTCATTTTTTTCGTATTATATAAGCATTTCGGATTGGAAACTAATCGTCATACTGGTTGGCCCCGGGCGGAGAGGCTTTTCTCTTTCTAGAGGATTTCGTAACAAAGGGCTCCTGAGTGCTAGCCGCCCTCTCGGGCTACACTTATACAGCCAGGCTAAACATACTGTGATTCGCCCAGCTGGGTGATACCTTTTGGAATAGATCCCACCCAGACTTACTAGAATGCCACTTATTTCCTTTAAGGGGTGAGCTAGGCCTTACAACACACAGTGTTGACCGCTCCTCAATTCTTACTTTCGACGGGAACAAGGAACGGTTGCAGCGATCACACCAAGGTCTTCCGTCGGATAGGGGCAGGCATTTTTAAGGGGCTTTACTATCTGCTCTTTCGCCTTCTCTCTGATAGACATGCAAGCTTCTTCGTCTTCAGAATCCTTGCAGTATCTTCCCCCTACTCACCGATGCTATTTCCTATAGCTAGCTGAGACAGATATCCGATACCTGATGGAGCGAGCTAACCTATCAGCTAGGCAGTCCAGTTCTTGCTGGTATTGGCCATTTCTTCGGAGATGGGATGAGGAACTGGAGCGGGTAGGGCTTCCTTTCCAAAACAGGTCTCTGTCTTCGAGATGAGACTGGGCAGGCGCATTTGGCATCTCCTAGCAGCGGGAATGACTCCTCAATTTGGGCATCCACTCAAATTCAAGCCGTGGCAGCTGTTCCAACTAATCCCTACTTTTTGTGGTCTCTCCTACGATAACTAGAAAGAGCTACTTCTTCGAGCTGGGTGGGGGTCGAGCCCCTTCCTATATCTATGTCTGGAAGACAATCCCCACCACTTCAGTCAAGGCTCTGAAAGATCTCTCTGTTCCCGATTCAGTTTTAGTCATGGTAGAAACCATAGATGAGAAAAGCAGCGAGCACGATTTCTTATTAGAGTTGCTTACTTGGAGATGGTGAATCAGGACTTCGATCCGAAGCTGGACGGAGTGAGCCCTTAACGTATTCAAAGAGAGCGATCGGCCAGTCAAGTTGGAAGATTGTCTATGAATAGGGAAGATGAGCTTGCTTCACTGATATCCTCGCTTATGAGATGGAGGTTCCGTTTGATAGAAAAGGAATTTGAATTGGATACTAACTGAATCTTTCCTGAGTGAATGACTGGTTGGGTCTTTTATGCCCTAATCTTTTTGTTGACTGGGTTGAGTACGTGTTGAAGGGGCAAGTTGGTGTACCGAGGTAGATGGGACGAGAGCCTTGAAAGCCCCTTTTAGCTTAACCCTTACTACAATCGAGACTAGGAAGTTAGATCCGCTCGAAAGTCATTCTCCAACAGGTTTTTCTAAAGGGTGTTGAACAGTACGAGTTCCCGTATAAACAACCATAGCCTGAGAATGCGACTCAGTAGAAGCCGCAGTAGAGCATACAGGAGGGGAATGAACATCTCGCACGTCAGAGACACCTCCGTCGACCTCTAGTGCTTGATAACCACTATTGGCCAAGTGACTGTTGAGCCATAGACAAATAAGGTGGCTGCTGGCGTTGGTGTTGGGAGATCCGCTCTTGCAAATGAATTAACATAAGTAAAGAAGTGCCTGTTCTTTGATCGAGGCGAATGTCGAGGAAGGTAAGACAGTAGAAGTGGAGTAAACGAAGACGGTTGCAGTTGTGGCAACGGAAGCTGGTGGCTATGCGAGACATATATCGTATCGCTTTAAGTTGGCAAAGTTGCCAAGGCAGCGATCCACACAAACTCAATTCATTCGATTTGGCCCCTCCGCTCGCTTCACAGCCGGGGAAACGACTTTTATTACACGGTTGGGTAATTAGATTAGATGGTGGTTGGTTGGGTGGGGAAAGAAAGACAGAAGACGGCGGATATGATACTGTACTCCAGTACAAATACAGATTCTCAGGAAGGGTACAAAAAATAACAGAAAGTTACCGGGTTATTCAAACACAATTCTATTGATAAAATTGCATCCCCATATAATGGGAAAAGTGTTAAATGATATTTTCTTTCTGAGCGACCAGTTGAAAGTTCACGAATTTCATCTGCCTTAGTGGCAAAACGTATAGATTCTTAAGCGAGAGGTGCCGGGGGACTTACTCCTTATGAATGAAACCCCTTGCTCTGTGCCTTCTTTTCCGGTACCGGTAGCGAAGAGTACTCTAACTATTGGAATCTCTTATCGGATCCGTTAGCGGGTAGTCAACTTGGCAGGGAGAATAATACCTTTGGCAGGTCAGGTGCCCACCTATGGTGCTGGACAAGGAAGCAAGCAACCTGGCTGCGGGTTATGTAATAGAAGAAAGAAAGCATTTCCCGAACACTTTAGGAAGAGTTCGAATTCCAGCAACTACGAACATAAAAGAGTCTCGGTCGGTCGCCTTCTGGGAATTGCCTAGCTCAGCTACGAAGATTTACCACCACCTTTCATAAGGCCCTTTATATAATAGATATAATATCAGGCAAAAGAAAGAGTGAAACTCCGAGACTAGAGCATCATCAGAAGGATCCTCGAACGTAGGGATCACAACCTCAACTGAATAAAGATTGGTAGAAGGTTGACTCCTGCTCATTGGAAACCTTGACTCTTCAATAGATTCAAGGATCGAAGGGAATAAGCACTAAACTAAGCATAAAGAGGTAATCCACCGGGGGTTGAAGCAACACACGGACCAGTCATTGCTCAAGTCATTAGATACCCGGAAACAGCACCAATGGCTGCTGTCAAGAGAAGAGGGTCTAAGCGAATCAAGACTCACCCACATGAGGGTTTCTCCCCCATAGGAAAACCTTAAGACGCGAAGTGAGATGGGACTGACTTAGTACAGCCTTCCACTAGGAATCGCTTAGCAAACTCACAAGCACAAGCTCCACTGGCCGAGATGAGGGTGGTCAAGCTTTTGACTCGCCTCGCACCGGAAAGCAAGCAACAACTAAGGGAATAGGGAGCTTCGGGTGATTAGCAAAAGGGTTCCAAACCTTGAGTCGACGGAACTTTAAGCGGTGAATGCGCCAGTTCATAGATGATGGGGCAGAATGAAATGGAACAGAAGCTGGTGAACTATCTATCACATTCGAAGTGGACTTGCTTTCAGAACAGAATCTCCGAGACCAGATGTATGCTTCCTTGATTGGGACATCATTGGTAGGGAATGAAGCCTTTCCTTGGGAAGATAAGGACTGGTGCATACTCTAAGCATGCCTGTATAAAGAGGATATAGCGCTTACCTGATAAAAGAGCTCATACAGCGCTTCCTTGTATCAATCCCGGCTTAGCTATTCAACTCAGTCGGGTAACACGAACATTTGTCAAAACAAGAAAGAACGGTGAATCTTGCTTCATCGGCTTGCCGCTTAGGAAGTCTTCTATTTGGCGAGTCCATTGGCTTCGTGTTCAGTGTACGCCCTTTCCTTCACTTCAGAGGGTGAGGCTGACAGCTGAGAACGGGGCGCTCGTGTGGCCCATTCGAGTAAGGAGCGATCTCGGTCGTCGCCAAAAAAGAAGAGAAGAAAGAGAGCTTTTGCAACATCTTTTCTTCTGCTTTGCCACAGCCAAATTGATGCAAAAGGCGAGGCGATCTTCGGGTTCGGGTGGTTAGAAGTCTCCCCGACGTACTGGTTATAACATTTGCATTTTTCTATTTTTATTCTTTTTTATATTATGGATTCCGCATTAGTACAACTGTTATCTGAGATATCAAGAGATATCTTAACGGCTATGGGGGTTGGATACATCCCCCTGGTTGTTTTTATTATTGTCAAAGCCTCTCGGCTTCGCAATTTGACTGAAGACAACATTACAGAACGGGTGGGAGACCTTTGTGTGGATTGTGTTAAAACTGAAATACAAATCAAAATCAAAGAGTTACTACATCTATATGGGCAAGAAACGCCCACCTTTGTTTTGCCCGACATGCGACGGCTCCACGAGTTCTCTAACCTTCTTCATGAAGATTCGGAGGTATTTGAAACGCTCTTATTCTGTTTGCAAAATTTGACTGAGTTGGGAATTCACAGTCCAGAATTCCAAACCATTCTTTTGTACTTGGGACAGTTTTGACTTTTCCATGCTCGTTCCATTGGATGGATGCAGTGTCAGATTTGAGATTCCGTAACTAACTCAGTGCCTAACAAGAGTTTGTCTTGGAAGAAGAAAATGAAATACGAACAACCGCGCTGGTCGTAATAGATCGACTTTCATGCTGGAGCAAGAACTAGCATGAAAGTTCCATTTCAGGGAAGGACGACGTACTATGATACTTTCTGTTTTGTCGAGTCCTGCTTTGGTCTCTGGTTTGATGGTTGTACGTGCTAAAAATCCGGTACATTCCGTTTTGTTTCCCATCCCAGTCTTTCGCAATACTTCCGGTTTACTTCTTTTCTTAGGTCTCGACTTTTTTGCTATGATCTTCCCAGTAGTTCATATAGGAGCTATAGCCGTTTCATTCCTATTCGTTGTTATGATGTTCAATATTCAAATAGCGGAGATTCACGAAGAAGTATTGCGCTATTTACCAGTGAGTGGTATTATTGGACTGATCTTTTGGTGGGAAATGTTCTTCATTTTAGATAATGAAAGTATTCCATTACTACCAACCAAAAGAAATACGACCTCTCTGAGATATACGGTTTATGCCGAAAAGGTACGAAGTTGGACTAATTTGGAAACATTGGGCAATTTACTTTATACCTACTATTTCGTCTGGTTTTTGGTTCCTAGTCTTATTTTATTAGTAGCCATGATTGGGGCTATAGTACTAACTATGCATAGGACTACTAAGGTGAAAAGACAGGATGTATTCCGACGAAATGCTATTGATTCTAGGAGGACTATAATGAGGAGGACGACAGACCCACTCACGATCGACTAAAGAAAAGGAAAGTCGCTTGATATTGGTTCAAATCCAATTCGTGAGATGGCCAGTGATCTTTAGCTGGTCATGGCCATAATGTGCTGTTTTTTTTTCAAATGATCAGGGCTTTTCCTTTTTGGCTGGGAGGGTAACCACTAGAGAAGGGCACCTGCTCTCCAATTTCTATTCTTTGTTATCTGTTCCAAAGGCGAGAGTCATTCTTTCGATTCAGTAGAGCGATAATCAAAATTATATGAGTATACCGGGGCCATTCTTCTAAGAAATAAGAAAAGTAGGGCAATAGTTGACTCTTCACACTTACCCCATCTCAGCTTTCATTGAAAATCTCGTCAATAAAATGATCAAAAACCACCTTCACAACCTTCTCCCTTCCTTTTGGTGTTTAGGATGTTCAGTTGATATAAGAAGAGAAGGGAAAGGGCAGAATAAGAACCATCGGATGCAGTCTTCCGCTCCCGGCCAAGCAAACAAATCTTCCTTACCAAGCGAAGCCCCCAAGCCAGGAATAGAAAGAAGGTCCGCTCAGAATAGGGCTTTTGTAACGTAATCGAATATGCGGAAGACTTTGAATTAGACGATGGTCCTAAAGCCGGGTCCTTTTCCTCTTCTTTTTGTCGAAAAAAGCCTGTAGCACTGGACTTGCTTAGCTTCTAAAAGCTATGAGGTTAGGATTGAGACTAAGATCCCCAGTCTCAGGGAAAGAGGAAGTGCTTCTGCTCCCATTAATGTTTTACCTTCTAACATGAAAGATGGAATTAGTCCAATCGCAATGATTGTAGCTATGGTTGCTTCCTGCTTTATGCTTATCTAGTATGCTTCTTTCTTGCTGGGTAGCTAGTTCAGGTGCGGAATAGGAGCTAAAGGTTCAGTACTAATAGTTGTATATGGCTGCTAAGGGTTGATTACAAGGAGTTGGTACTTGTTCTTTAGTTAAGGTAGTCCTTCTTTAGGTTAGAGAGAAAGGGCTCAAGCAGCCTATCTCGGTGTGCTTCTTCTTTGCTGGCTTGATCAACTGTAGCTAGGCAGGGAAGAAAGACTGCGAATGAGGATCAAAAGATAAAGCACGGAGAGGAGGAACCAGCTCTTTGAGAGGCAATCAATCCGGGAATGCAGTATCGGAGTTTAGAACTACTCGACAAAGACGGCATCGAATATAGGAATGCGGTATGATTAGCGAAGTTCAATAGGTCTTCGAATCTGATAAGATTGACTTCGGAAAGTGGGGAAGCTACTAGACCAAGAATGGTTGCAAGGGTATCTATTTCTTCACTAGATGAAACTCCATCAAATGCCGGGTTCTATATCATCTCGTTATGCCTAGCCTTTAGGCTTTTAAAGGTGCGCAGCTACTCGACCGAAGAAGCTATTCACAAGGAGGGAAAACTGCTTTCCTGATATTCTTCATAAGACTTCGAAGCGACAGAGAAGTCAACCTTTGCATCTACTGAACTATCTCCGATAATCCCTGTCTGAAAGAAGAGAAGACCAATCCCTCTATTGCCGAGAGGAAGTCTAAGGTCTCAGCTTCAAGTGGACAGCTTTCTTCCTTTTCGAGGTGTATTCAGTGAGCATCATCGGATGGGGCAGAAGATGTCGCAGTGGATTCACGCCTTGTCTCTGTTCCTGCTTCAAGCTGAGTAGCCAAATACCTTGGGTGAAAGCTTAAGTGTTGGAGCAAAGCCCCGATCGATCTAAAAGATTAGGGACTCCCTGCATCGAGCTTCTTGCCCAAGCCCATTCCTAAACTACCAAAAGAATGAAAATATTTTAGGGACGCATCATCTCGTATCGACCAAGTATTTACTTAGAATATACAAGTTGAGCATAGATCACTATCTCGCCGGATGGAATCGGCTTGCCCACTAAACTAACAATGATTCTCTACCAGTATAATCCACATAACATAGGGGACACCCTTTAGGATAAAATACACAGAACAGGTGTTACATCCTTCTTTTTTAGTTAGGGATCGGGTAACCTATTAAGGAAATTCCTCCTCTTTCCACATTCTTATAGAAAACTCTCCTCTAGACTAGGATTTCCCCTGGCTAAGAGAAAGGGCT